CGATGAACTGATCGGATTAACCAACCAAAGTTGGCCTCAGTCATGATGTATTGAACAGAGGAAAAAGCCTCTGTAACGGTTGGACGATAGTAAAAAGTCATAGCAAAACCCGTAGCTACTTGTACTAGAAAACAAGTAAGTGTGATCCCCCCTAAACAATAAAATATGTTGACATGAGGAGGAACATATTTACTAGTTATATCATCTGCAATCGCCTGAATCTCAAGACGTTCCTCAAACCAATCGTATACTTTATTGAGATAGGTAACCCAATGGAACTCCCCCTCTGAGAACCGTATATGAGAATTTCATCTCGTACGGCTCAAGCGGAAACACACAAATACTGATTTCAACGGATATATAATAGAAAATGAAAAACTTCATTAACCACTTGATTCGATTTGCCTCGAAGATACGAAGTAACAAAAATCCGGAATCTCTTCTTTGTGATGATAATGCCAAAAAATATCAAGTTGGCTCATCTGTCTTTCTTTATGTTGATCGTTACAGGCCTCTTGAATCTTCTCTTCCCTATTTTTTATTTGTTATTTGATTTATTGTTTTTTTTTTTTTTTGTGCGTACTGCGGATTTACTCTTGTTTTACTATTGATAGGAATTCTCTTGTTGAGACCCTATGAATCAATTGAAACCTCAGATTCATACTAGAACCACGATGATTTAGCCTCAAGCTAAACTCAAAGGTTCTCTGAGTAAGAACCTTTGATGATCACTTATTGAATGAATGGATGTAATGACTCAACAAAATCTAGAGAAAGAGTTATCCTTCGGTCAAAATAAATCTGAAGGAATAAAATTCGTTTGATTTAGGAAATACCTATTTGAATTTTTTTTGAGTCCGGTTGCGAGGTCTGAATAAATAGTAGGTATGAATCATAGTTCAAATATTTCTTTTCTTGATCTATTCTATATATTCCGTGCTCCAGATACTAGAATAAATATCCGACGAGGTAGAATCATCTTGATAGAGATAACAGGTCCATTCTATGTATTATCAATAGGATCAATTATAACAAGTCACACACTCATATTCCGGAAATACCGAAACAAAAAAATTCCACGGTCGAACTACCAGAATAGAATGGTCTAGAAATCCAAGTCTAAAGTAATTTTTTCTTTGATTGAAAGACTAGGACTTCATAGTTCTTATAAACCTAACTCATTGAAATTCCATCCAGTAAAACGGAAGAATTATAAATTTCCAAAATAATAGATAGGAATATCGCAAATAGAGCCATTGCGACCCCCATAAGTGGTGTAGTCCCCCATCCCGGAGCTACTTTACCATATTCCGAATTCAATGGTTTCAATAAATCCCCTACAGTAGTTCGTCTTGGCCCAGATCTAGAACTATCCTCAACGGTTTGTGTAGCCATAAATCCTATTTAATGATTGGTTGAGATCTGTTGACTTTGTATACTATTCCGTTGTAGTTGTAAATAAACGATCTTATCGTAGATCCATTGTGATCTTGAAATTATCTAAAAATGGAAACAGCAACCCTAGTCGCCATCTCCATATCCGGTTTACTTGTAAGCTTTACTGGGTACGCCTTATATACCGCTTTTGGGCAACCCTCTCAACAACTAAGAGATCCATTCGAAGAACACGGGGACTAGTTGAAGTAATGAGCCTCCCAATATGGGAGGCTCATTACTTCAATTAAATTATTTCGAAAGGTTATTTCATTTTTTTAGTCGGAACCTTAGGTGGTTCTCGAAAAAAGATAGCGAAAAAAATTATCCCTAAAGTCGAGACTAAAAGGAATGTATAAACCAATGCTTCCATGGATTCGATCGTGGTTTACAATTATAGCTTCCACACCTATTCATTTGGGATCATTTATCATATCATATAAAGAAAGAAAAAAAGTCAAAGAAAGGTGATTCAAGTCAAGATTTCTCTGATACCCAATGTCAAATAAAAAAAAAATAGAGGCGAAAGATACCACAACAATGTCGTATCAGACTACTTGTCTCCTTGTAGTTGGATCTCCAAGTTTTTGGAATGCTCCAAATTCCACTTGAGCATCCAAATCTGGATCAATACCAGCAAAAACATCTCTGAACAAGGTTCTAGCGCCATGCCAAATGTGTCCGAAAAAGAAGAGCAAAGCAAACGTAGCATGCCCAAAAGTGAACCAACCCCTTGGACTGCTACGAAAAACACCATCGGATTTCAAAGTAGCCCGATCTAATTCAAAAATTTCACCTAATTGGGCACGTCTAGCATATTTTTTCACAGTAGCAGGATCAGAATAACTTACTCCATTAAGTTCGCCACCATAGAACTCAACAGTAACACCTACTTGTTCAACACTATACTTTGATTCTGCCCTTCTAAAAGGAACATCAGCTCTCACAATTCCGTCTTCATCTACCAAAACTACCGGAAATGTTTCAAAAAAAGTAGGCATACGACGTACAAAAAGCTCGCGCCCTTCTTTATCTCTAAAGACGGGGTGTCCTAACCATCCAACAGCAATTCCATCCCCATTGTCCATTGAGCCTGCTCTGAATAATCCCCCCTTTGCCGGATTATTACCAATATAATCATAAAAAGCTAATTTTTCGGGAATTTTAGACCAAGCTTCCGATAAACTAAGATTTTCGGCTAGCCCGGCACTAACTCTTCGATATATTTCTTGCTGAAAGTATCCCTGATCCCACTGATAACGAGTAGGACCAAATAATTCGATTGGGGTAGTTGCTGAACCATACCACATAGTTCCAGCAACAACAAAAGCTGCAAAAAAAACAGCAGCGATACTACTGGAAAGTACAGTTTCAATATTGCCCATACGTAATCCTTTGTATAGACGTTGAGGCGGACGAACACTAAGATGGAATAGGCCTGCTAATATGCCCAATGTACCCGCTGCAATATGATGAGAGGCTATTCCTCCCGGAACAAAAGGATCAAAACCTTCCGCGCCCCACGCTGGATTTACAGATTGTACTTTTCCAGTTAGTCCATAAGGATCGGACACCCATATTCCAGGACCATACAAACCTGTTACATGAAATGCGCCAAAGCCAAAGCAAGCTACCCCTGAGAGAAATAAATGAATTCCAAAGATCTTGGGCAAATCCAAAGAAGGTTTTCCCGTACGTTCATCACAGAATATTTCTAGGTCCCAATATACCCAATGCCAGATAGCTGCCAAGAAGCACAAACCGGAAAACACTATGTGTGCCCCTGCCACACCTTCATAACTCCAAATACCCGGATTTGTTATAGTTCCTCCTGAAATACTCCAACCGCCCCACGAATTGGTTATTCCTAAACGAGTCATGAAGGGTATAACGAACATACCTTGTCTCCACATCGGATCAAGAACGGGATCAGAGGGATCAAAAACCGCTAATTCATATAAAGCCATCGAACCAGCCCAACCAGAAACTAGAGCTGTATGCATTATATGAACAGAAAGCAATCGACCGGGATCATTCAATACGACAGTATGAACACGATACCAAGGTAAACCCATGGAAATACCTCTTTATCAAAGAAAAATAGACACTATGCCACTTTATTTTATCGCATTGGAAAAGACTATATATATATACTAACCATGTACCTAACCTTTTCAGTAGATTCCGTATCGGAAAGGATTAATATTTATTCCATTCCATTGAAAATAACGTGAAAATAACGGAACAATTTTGTTCGTAAGAACAAAGAGAAGCAGATCTATTCTATACCCGATAAGTACCAATACGCAATGGGAGGATTGGTCCCATTTTTGGGGAACGAATGGATAGATACTTGTTTATCATTCGAACGATCGATTTCTTCGTTCAAATTTTTTCTTTATTCATTCTGTCTTACTCTATAAACTTTCCAATCTATGTATCAAATAGAATAAAGAGAAAAAAGGGATGAAGACAATAAACCATTGATTGTTACGTTTCCATATTAAAGTGAAGTATAGTACTAAATTTTTTTCTTTAATTTAATGCCCATTGGTGTTCCAAAAGTACCTTTTCGGAGTCCTGGAGAGGAAGATGCGGTTTGGGTTGACATATAGTGCGACTTGTCAGACATATTGGGTCATATGGGATTTACCCGTTCTCTCCCCTGATCGAGATATCCTCTGTTTCGCCCAAGAGATATTGTATTGAGTGAGGCATCAATCAATCATTCGGAGCGTGAAGTGCAATTAGATCAATTTATTTTATATTGGGGATCAATATTATCAATTTAGAAGAATTTATGGTTTACTTGGACTGATAAAATAAAGTATCCAGGCTCCGTTCAGAAAATACCAAATCGATAACAAATTGTTAATATAATATATGTATGATTACCACTTGTATCATAAATGATTCTTATACCTACTATTACTTTATACCTACTATTACTATAGTAGTGATAGTAGTGATCCCAAATTGCCGACCAACGGAATAGTATGATGAATACATCAAATAGTTTTGGGAAAGCAAGACAAAAAAAAAGGAAGTCATAACAAAAAAATGGTACTGAGACCATTTGTCCTATATGTGCAAATAGAATTCGGACAGATCTTTTCCCGGGGTAGACCATGAACCTAAAAGAATTGAAAGGACCCATTCAGGAACAAGACAATGACATCGTGATTTTAATATCGATGAAACAATACATCAATGATAGGTTAGTTTAATAAGTTCAGTAATCTCTTTTTTTTTTTAGAGGGAAGGGAGCCTAAACTCATCTCGTTTTTTTTAATAGAAGACCTTTCATTAAGAAAACCTGTTACATAAAAAAAAGAAATAAAGCTGGAATCGACACATTGATTCTTTTTTTTCTTTTTCACAAATTTTTTTTGAACCGTATGTATCCAAAGGTGCACGTACGGTTCCTAAGGGATGCAATTTTGTCCTAATCAACCGACTTTATCGAGAAAGATTACTTTTTTTAGGCCAAGAGGTTGATAGCGAGATCTCGAATCAACTTGTTGGTCTCATGGTATATCTCAGTATAGAAGATGGTACTAGGGATCTTTATTTGTTTATAAACTCTCCCGGCGGATGGGTAATACCAGGAATAGCCATTTATGATACTATGCAATTTGTGTCACCTGATGTGCATACGATATGCATGGGATTAGCCGCGTCAATGGGATCTTTTATTCTGGTCGGAGGAGAAATTACCAAACGTCTAGCATTCCCTCACGCTTGGCGCCAATGAGTTTTTATTTGATTGAAAAAAAAAGAAGACTATGCCTTCGCCACATTGATTATAAAAGAAAATTATAAGTAATAATAGCATGGCACTTCGGGTTCGATATGAACAAACCATTATTGTTTTTTCATAACATGAGATTTTGTATCGAGATAGTAGTATGAAATAAAGGTTATTTCCGATTTGATCTTATGTGTCGGGAGTACATTTCAGCGTCACAAACCATTTTTCTTCCACACCAGAAGTCTCTTTCTGATACTTATGCTATGAAAGAAAGAGTACAAAAATGAAAAAAAAAAAAGATCATTTTTGACTTATTTGATCGTATCAAAAAGAAACTTTGGGATTGCTAAATCACAGACGAGATAAATATATAAAGTAACAGAACCATCATAGTATTCTTTTTTACTTCTATGAAAGGAAGGGTGGTAAATGGATCATTCAACGATCTGGATTAGATGGATTCTATTTCTTTCTTCGCTAGAATAGAAGAGAAGAAAGGGTCAATTCCATTGCAGAGCCGTATGCAATGAACAAAAGATGCCTGTACGGTTATTCAATTCTATTTGATTTTTTTTTCTTGTTATTTTTTTATCCCCTACTTTAGTTTAGCCCAATCATGCGAGATAGAAGAACCGTTCATGATGTTATATCAATATCATCAGGGTTATGATTCACCAACCTGCTAGTTCTTTTTATGAGGCACAAGCAGGGGAATTTATCCTGGAAGCGGAAGAACTACTGAAACTTCGCGAAACCCTAACAAAGGTTTATGTACAAAGAACGGGCAACCCTTTATGGGTTGTATCCGAGGATATGGAAAGGGATGTTTTTATGTCAGCAACAGAAGCCCAAACTCATGGCATTGTTGATCTTGTAGCGGTCGAAAATGAAAATACTGGGGATTTCGTATAAATCTATTTTATTTCAAACCATAATTCAAATTTTCTGTGATTTGATATTGAATAGAAATAATTCATGATGATCAATCATCAGGTTAAGATCGATCTAAACCAACCCATTTTATTCTATATATACATATATATACATACGACATGCCAACTATTAAACAACTTATTAGAAACACAAGACAGCCAATAAGAAATGTTACAAAATCTCCCGCTCTTAGAGGATGTCCTCAGCGTCGAGGAACATGTACTAGGGTGTATGTGCGACTCGTTCAGATCATAAGTTCGAACAAATGAGACAATTTTTTCAGTATCAATGACCGGTACCAATGAATAGGATAGATAGAGAAGATCTATCATATACCCATATTGTATATGGAATTTATGGTTTCCATTGGTGCAAATCCAATCATCTAGATTTGAAATAAGAAGCAATTCCCCATTGGTAGCAAATGGTTATCCATTAAGCGGAGGAAATGGTATCATAACATAAGAAGCAAAAAGGTTATGCTCCTTTTCTTGAAAGAACGGACTAACAGGGTCAGCTACCTAGCCAACTTTCATAATTAAATGCCGTCACTGTATGGATAACTCTTTTTGTGAAAAGAGCTATTACTGTAGATAGGTAGAGCCAAAGAGTGTGAACTATACAAGTTAACAATAACATTTGATTAAATGAAAGAAGAGGCTCCGGTGTATAGAGAGGACCTCACCGTTTAAGAGGTAACCATAGAAACGATGGAACCCACTATTTTTTTTTTATTTAGTATCGTTCTAATTTCTTATTTCCAGTGAAATAACTGGAAGGAATAGAATACAAAATCGTGGTTGGGAAGGTCATAGTAGCAAAAGCCATTGGAATTGATATTTTATATATCGGAATAATCCGTTTTGTTATTAATCGACCGGGGAAGGGGAAAAGGATGACTGAAAGAAGAGAAATCAATTAGTTATTCATTAAGCTTTAATCTGATTCAATGACCAGAGTTAAACGAGGATATACAGCTCGGAGACGTCGAACAAAAATTCGTTTATTTGCATCAACCTTTAGAGGGGCTCATTCAAGACTTACTCGAACGATTACTCAACAGAAAATGAGAGCTTTGGTTTCCTCTCATCGAGATAGAGGCAGACAAAAGAGGGATTTTCGTCGTTTGTGGATCACTCGGATAAACGCAGTAACTCGTGAGAATAAGGTATTCTATAGTTATAGTATATTAATACACAATCTGTACAAGAAGCAATTGCTTCTTAATCGTAAAATACTTGCGCAAATAGCTATATCAAATAAGAATTGTCTTTACATGATTTCCAATAAAATTATCAAATAAAGGAGATTCAAAAGTAATATACAGGAATGATTGAAAGGGAATTCCCCGGAGAATGAACTCCGGGAAGATATAGAATAAAAATAAATTAAGATAAGTAGTAGAAATGAACGAACATGTTTCAATAAAAAAAAATATTTATTCTTCTCCCCCATTTTTGTTTCTTATATTATAACACAAGAATCAAATCAGGATTCTAGGCCTTTTCGAACAAAACATCAATCTGAGCTTGAGTTCCAATTGTATTTTTGAGTCAATTGAGGAGTATGCCTATTTATTTCTGGTTCTAGGACCAGTAGTTCTTGGGATCGACTCAGCTCTCTCAAATTGTTTCTCATTATTAAGAAAAGGTAACAAAGATAAAATACGAGCTTGTTTTATAGCAATAGTAATTAATCGTTGTTGTTTCAAGGTCAATCTATTCACTCGTCTAGATAATATTTTTCCTTGTTCACTAATAAATCGACTAATTAAACTCATGTTTCTATAATCGATTCGATCCCCCGATCCAATTGGGGGCAAACGCCTACGAAAGGATCGCTTGTATTTACGAAAAGGTTGCTTGGATTTATCCATGGTTTATTCCTTATCTCTAAAGTTCTATTTATTTATTCATTTCGGATCCAACCGAAATAGGCTTTGATTCATATATTATTTCATTCATATACTATATATCTATACACATGAAAGAATATCTACATAAAATCGGGTTTGATTTGTATATATTATGTATATTATATATGTTAAGTTCTTACTCTTCCTGTCCTGTTCTTTGGAAAGATCGAACACATGATGTTCCCTTCGATCTATTTCTTGATTTCCCCATGAATCGTATGCTTATGACAATAGCGACAAAATTTTTGCAATTCTAATCGACTGGGTGTATTGTGGCGATTCTTTTGAGTAATATATCTAGAAATGCCCCGCGATTCCTTATTGACACTATTTCGGACACAACTGGTACATTCCAAAATAACTCTGACTCTGACATCTTTACCCTTGGCCATGAACCTCCTTTAGATTTTGTATCGACTTAACTTAAGTCTTATATTTTCGATCCGAACCGAAGAAGAAGAAAAAAATCAATAGAAGTTACTAGTTAGAAATTCCATTTCTAAGCATTTCGTTGTAATTCTTCTTATTATCTTATCTAATTAATTTATTATCTAATTAATAGAATATGTATTAATATAGTATATATTAAGTTAAGTAATACAAAATAGAATAATAATTAAGTAATACAATTTCTTTCTAACTATCAATTATTTCTATCCTAAATCCCAATATTTCATTTAAGTATCTTTTTTCTATGCTATGATTTCGTAGAGCCCGCCCTAGACTGGATACACATTTTAATTTTATTTCTGTTTTCCCAAATTTGATCTTGGATCTACCGGATTTTTTATGAGGTTCAATACACTTTTTCCTTCTCTTTCCTTACTATTCTAAAGAATTGAAAGGGAGAGTCGAGGTTTTAGTTACGTCATGTGGAATTATATTTCTTCATTTCTTCGCATATCAATAACTAGAATTAAAAAAAGGGGAATGACAGGGCATCTGGGAATAAACGATTAATTTCTATCAATAGACCCGCTAAAGACCCAAACCATAGAGTAGTTAACACAGGTGCCACGGAGAGATATGTTTTTAGATCTCGCATTGAAAATCCTCCTTCTTTATTGTAATACATATATTGTCAGATGCTGTAGTTCAAGATCATTTTTATTTATTTTTACGCGGATTTCCTAACAAAAATGGATATGTACAATGAACCAATAGATGAGATTTTCCTGTCACTAAAAAAGAAAAAGATGACCCCTTCTTCCTGAGCATTACGGATAAATATTCATTCTTTTTTATATGTTAGGTTGGGTTTCAGATGTATATAATTCTTTTATTATATGAAACCAAAAACAAGAAATGACAAGAAAGTTCTATATAGATAGAGGAGAAAATAAAGATGTGGAAAACAAGACAGGTATTTTGTACAATGACACTGTACAACAATTTTAAAAAGGGATGTAGCGCAGCTTGGTAGCGCGTTTGTTTTGGGTACAAAATGTCACGGGTTCAAATCCTGTCATCCCTACCTATTACTTCTCCTATGGGCAGTAACGAGAGATTAATTGAGATCGACGGGGCATAATCTTTCATTTTTGGATACTATATTTATGTAAGATGTGTTAGAAGTTAAGTGGAAAAAAAATTTCTTTGAAAGCGCTCTTAGTTCAGTTCGGTAGAACGCGGGTCTCCAAAACCCGATGTCGTAGGTTCAAATCCTACAGAGCGTGATTCCGTCTATCTTATGTATGTCGAATCACAATAAAATAACTTAACAAAACAAAGTTGAATTGCAACTGGAATTTGACCTCCCCCCTGTAGGAGGTCAATCAAAAAAAGAAATGTTACTCAATCAAAGGTCCAACTGATCACCACGTCTGTATTGTAAATATGCAGTCACAAATAATCCTGCCAAAGTAATAGGAATTAGACCTAAGACGATTCCAAATAGAAAAACTTCAATCATTTCGGTTTGTTTGAGGGGATAAAAAAGGGGGGTAAGATCTATCCCTAAATATTAA